GTGCTTAGAAGATTTTGATTTTTTTTGAAATACGGGACTATATGAATCAGGGAAAAACTCCATGAAAGGAACATTAATGATTCATATAAATCACTTAGTGGAAAATGTCCCGAATAAACCCAACGAGTAACTAATAATCCTGTTATACAGGAAAAAGTCATTATCATCCCCTTTTCGGATGAATCATATAGTTTTACGATTTCATCGACTAAAAAAGTTATGAAATGAATTGTAATTACAATTGAAACAATCGAAAAAGAAATATGAGTTAATATATGCTCTAAAGTTGAAAATATCATAATTTTTTTTAAGGAGTCCCATAATTATAAAAAGGAAATCGGAAATTGAATTCATTATAGGATCTATTTACTTTTTTTAGGAGATGACATGCCGCCACTCGGACTCGAACCGAGATGCTCTAGCACTGCTTCCTAAGAGCAGCGTGTCTACCAATTTCACCATAGCGGCTTGTCTTGAATTCATAATACCCTATGAATAAGCAATCGTCTAGATTTAAGAATTAAATTGTTGCAATATTTTTTAGGAAAGATTCAAATTGATGAATAAAAATTCGTTCAAATAGGTATTTGAAGGTTCATTATTTGAATTTAGGGTCTTAGTTTTAGTGTGTATTTTAGACTCTCCTCGACTTGAACTCTTGGAAAACTAGATAGTCCAACTATGAATTAAGGGATAGAACCCCCCCCAAAAAAAAAATTTTGTTTTGTTTTAATGAACTGTTTTTGATTTATTTGATTTCAAACATCGAAACCAAAAAATCCATTTTATCAATGAACAAAAAAATTTTGGATCCGTAAAAATTGACACATATTTATCCACAAAAATTTGTTAAGTGTTTTTGAGTGGATTGATGGCAATAAATATATGGGAGTCTATATAGGAATTCATAGAAAATACAAAAAGAAGAAAGTTGCACAAAAAGGTTTAGAATTTTAATCAATTAGTTTCAATGATTTTGATTTTTTACTCGCCTTTCTATAGAGAAAACGTGGATCTAGAGAAAAAAGAAAACCTTATATTATTGCTTATATTATTGTAAGAAACAGGCTGATGGGGAAAATAATACTCCCCACCTTGTAAATGAGAAAATATACTAAAAAGACAATTACGTATCTTATGTTTTTTTGTCAAAAAAAAGGATTCTTTTTTTTTTTTTTTTGAATTCAGTACGGTAAAGAGAAAAATCCTTATTCTAATTCTAAGAGCGAAACAAATTCCATTTCCTATTGATTAACTCAACAGGGAATGGAAAGCGGGAATTTTATTTTCGAAACGAAATGAGTCAATTTTTGAGTCAAGCCGATTCAGATTATTGTAACATGTTATGTTTTATTACTTATTTTATTTGTTTTTGTTTGTTGCACAAAAAAACTTTTGGAATTCCCGGTAGAAATAGATTTCCCTAAGGAAAACGCTTTTAACGCTGCCCAATACCCCTTCCTTTTCCAAAAATTTTTACGAATACGCTTTTTTGATGCAGAAGTACGTTTTTTTGGAACTGCCATTTAAATAAAAATTAAGAGATTACTCATTGGTATAGCTGGATGTGAAAGACATCTATTGTTCAAAAGAAATTTGCGCTTTGCCAATTCATTATGTATTTCTTTTCTAGATAATATTTTTGATTCTAAAATCAAAAAGAATACATAAGATGCGTGAAAGATATGGGAAAATCGCATAAACTATTTTTATTACTAAAAAAAAAAGAATATTCTTTTTTTTTTTTTAGTAACTTGTCAAATTCGCGAAAAATATGCCTAATTTAACTTGAATTTGAAAGTTCGAAGGAGACTAGTAATTAATCTGCTTTTTTCATATGATTTGACCAATTGTAACTTCTTGATTTGAATATTTGAAGTATTTAGCAGAAACTTCTAAAGAATAAGTATAAAAAGAAATAAAAATTCCAAAATTCTATTTCTATTTAAGTTATTAAGTTAGTGCATATCTTTATTTTTTTATTGACTCCTTTCAAAAAGAGGTAAGATCCGGTGAATCGGAAACAATTAATATTAATTAAGAATTAAAAAACTTTTTTTATGGAACAGACATATCAATATGCGTGGATCATACCTTTCCTTCCACTTCCAGTTCCTATGTTAATAGGAGTGGGACTTCTTCTTTTTCCGACAGCAACAAAAAATCTCCGTCGTATGTGGGCTTTTTCGAGTATTTTATTGTTAAGTATAGTCATGATTTTTTCAACTAATCTGTCTATTCAGCAAATAAAAAGCAGTTCTATCTATCAATATGTATGGTCTTGGACCCTCGATAATGATTTTTCTTTAGAATTCGGCTACTTGATCGATCCACTTACTTCTATTATGTCAATGTTAATCACTACTGTTGGAATTATGGTTCTTATTTATAGTGATAATTATATGGCTCACGATCAAGGATACTTGAGATTTTTTGCTTATATGAGTTTTTTCAGTACTTCGATGTTGGGATTAGTTACTAGTTCGAATTTGATACAAAT